ACCACGATTTGGAATCAGAAGAGAGATTTCAAGAAATGGCGGATCTATTCACTCTATCAATAACCCAGCCTGATCTGGTCTATCATAAGGGATTTCCCTTTTCTATTGATTCCTACGGATTGGATAAAAAAAAATTATTGAATGAGGTATTCCACTCCAGGGATGAATCAATAAAGATTTCTTTTTGGATTCTACCTCCTATTTTTGATGAAGAGAATGAATCTTTTTTTCGAAGGATCAGGGTCCGGATCTCTAGCAGGAATGGTTTGGAAGATCCAAAACCCAAAATAGGGGTCAAAATAGTGGTATTGGCTAGCAACAACATAATGGAGGCAGTCAATCAATATCAATATAGATTGATTAGATTGATCCGAAATCTCATTCCAATCCAATCTAGCACCTATGGATCCATAAGAAATCTATTGAATAGATTCTACTTCGAATATCGAATTCAAATAGGGAATGCTACTCTGAAGCATATAACTATAATGAAATCTACGATCAACCAACATTTATCGAATTTGAAAAAGAGTAAGAAGAAGTGGTTCGATCCTCTTATTTCTCGAACCGAGAGATCCATGAATCGGGATCCTCATGCATATAGATACAAATGGTCCGATGGGAGCAAGAATTTACAGGAGCATTTGGAGCATTTCGTTTCGGAACAGTCCGATCGATTAGGTGAATATTCGATTGATTTGACCAAGGACCAAAAGCATGTGTCCGAGGCACTTCATTGCCTTTTGTCCAAGTTAGGTCATCTCTTTTTGTCCAAGTCAATTCGCTTTTTTTCTAAGTCACTTACTCCTTTCTTTGTGAGTATCAGGGCTATCCCCAGGTCCGAGATCCACATCTATGAATTGAAAGGTCCGAATGATCCACTCGGCAATCATTTGTTAGAATCGACGGGTGTTCAAATCGTTCAGTTGAAGAAATTGAAACCGGATGATCCTGAGACTCCCCGAAGAGCGAAATTCTTGATCAATGGAGGAAGAATATCAGCATTTTTGTTCGATAAGATACCAAAGTGGATGATTGACTCATTCCATATTAGGAATAATCACAGGAAATTCTTTGATAACACCGATTCCTATTTCTCAATGATATTCCACGATCGAGACAATGGGCTGAATCCCGTGAAACCATTTCATAGAAGTTCCTTGATCTCTTCTTTTTATAAAGCAAATCGACTTCGATTCTTGAATAATCCACATCACTATTCTAACAAAAGATTCCCTTTTTATGTGGAAAAGACACGTATCGATAATTCTGATCTTACATATGGACAATTCCTCACTATCTCGTTCATCCGCAACAAGGTATTTTCTTTGTGCGTCGGTAAAAAAAAACCTGTTTTTTTGGAGAGAGATACTATTTCACCAATCGAGTCACAGGTATCTCACATATTAATACCTAATGATTTTCCACAAAGCGGTGATGAAAGGTATAACTTGTATAAATCTTTCCATTTTCCAACTCGATCCGATCCACTCGTTGATAGAGCTATTTACTCGATCCCAGACATTTCTCGAACACCTCTCGCAGAGGAAGAAATAGTCAATTTGGAAGGAACGTATTGTCAACCTCTTTCAGATATGAATCTATCTGATTCCGAAGGGGAGAACTTGCATCAGTATCTCGGTTTCAGTTCAAACATGGGTTTGATTCACACTGCATGTTCTGAGAAAGATTTACCATCCGGAAAGAGGAAAAAACAGAGTCTTTTGCTAATTTGGATAAAGAAATGTGGTGAGATACTGCCGATAGATAAAGAACGAGATTCATGGAATCCGTTTCAAACATATATGCAATGGTTCCTTACTTGGACGGGGTGCAACAACAACCCTTACCTTTTAGAGACTTTCTCGACGATACGAAGCAGTCCCGAATGGGTATGCGTATGGTCCCAATGGGTATCCGCATGGTCCGAATGGGTATCCCTTTTGGATACTATTAGGCGATCATATATAGGTGAAAAATGGGGATCCCTTTTGGATAATACTATTAGGCATGGATCCTCTATATATGAAAAAGGGCTATCCTTTTTTTATGATATTAGTCATGGATCATATATATTATGGCCAATTGTTCAGATTCCATTGTGGAAGATTTTCACTCTCCCATCATACTGGAATCGGATAAATGAGATTTCGACTAAGTGTGTACAGAATTTTTTTCTGTCCGAAGAAATGATTCATCGAAAGAATGAGTTACCTTTTCCATTGAGATGGACACATCGGACAAATGCTCAGGAATTCCTCTATTCAATCCTTTTCCTTCTTCTTGTTGCTGGATATCTCGTTGGTACACATCTGCTCTTTGTTTCCATAGTCTCTAGTGAGTTACAGACAGAGTTCGAAAAGATCAAATCTTTGATCAATCCATCATACAGGTTTGATTTGGGAGAACTTCTGTATATGTATCCTCCCCCTAAACAGAATTCTTTCTGGTTCGAGAATCTCTTTCTAGTTCCTCTGGGCCAAATAGTAGATTCTCTGGACGGAATAGGGATGTTTTTTGTTTTTGGTGGCAAGAGGCGTGGTTTTCGTGGCAAGATGCGTGGTCCCACTTATGGAGTCAAATTCATTCTCATCGACATCGTCGATCTCATTCTCCTGAATATCAATCGCATTCTCATCGGCATCTTCGATTTCATAAGGATGATACTAAATCCCATCATCAATGGAATCACTTTTTCGATAAAGACGAGACATCTAAGTCGTACAAGTAAAGAGATCCATTCATTCATAAGCAAGAGAAGATGGGTGAACAGTGATTGGATTGATGATCAAATAGAATCCTGGGTCGCGACCAGTCTTTTGCTTGAGGATGAAAGAAGAGAATTCTTACTTGAGTTTTCCAACGTAACGACAGAAAAAAGGATTGATCAAATTCTATTGAGTCTGACTCATAGTGATCATTTATCAAACAATGACTTTGGTGTTCAAATGATTGACCAACCGGGATCCATTTACTTACGAAACTTGGTTGACATTCATAATAAGTCTCTACTGAATTATGAGTTCAATCCATCCTATTTAGCAGAAGGACGGATAGTCCTTGCTCATTCTCAGGCAATTCTTGCTCATTCTCAGTCACTTGCTTATTCACAAATCGTGGCTAATACTGAGGAAAAACCCTTTTCGCTCCGCTTAGTCCTAGCCCCTTCTAGGGGTATTTTAGTGCTAGGCTCTATAGTAACTGGACGATCCTATTTGGTCAAATACCTAGCGAGAAACTCCTACCTTCCTTTCATTACGGTATGTCCGGAGACGTTCAGGGATGACAATCAAGGGAATTGGGATGCTTATGAGAAGGATAAGGAGGATTCTCCTTATGAGGAGGATAAGGAGGATTCTCAGGAGGATCGGTATGATGCTTTGAAGGCTGCTACTGCTAGGTTTTTTGATGAGGATGAGTGGGAGGACCTAATGAACTACCTATTCGACCTAATCCTAGACTCAGAGGATCCTTTTCTTCCTGCTTGTCACGATTATATGGATGGCCTTGATATTCATAGGGAGCTGCAAAGGACATCGTCTCAGCTAACTCGGCGGCCGTACATATCCCGATTTCGGATCACCCTTCCATTCGAATTAGCAAAAGCAATGTCCCCTTGCATAATATGGATGCCAAACATTCATAAGCTGTATGTGGATGAGTCAAAGGACCTCGCCCTCGGTCTATTAGTGAACAATCTCCGCAAGGATTGTGAAAGATCTTCCACTAGAGATATTCTTGTTATTGCTTCGACTTCTTTTCCCCAAAAAGTGGATCCCGCTCTAATAGCTTTGAATAGATCAAATACATGCATTAAGATACGAAGGATTCCTATTCTACAACAACGAAAGCACTTTTTCATTCTTTCCTATGCTAGGGGATTCCACTTGGAAGAGCAAACGTCCGAGTCCCCTACTAATGGATTCGGGTCCATAAGCATGGCTTCCAATGTACGAGATCTTGTAGCACTTACCAATGGGGTCCTATCCATCTGTATTGCAAGCAAGAAATCCATTATAGACATTAATACAATTAGGTTGGCTCGTTATAGACAAACTTGGACTTGGCGAGACCGCCTAATACCTTCGCCTCGTGATCTGGTTTTCTATCAGATAGGAAGGGCTGTTGCACAAAATGGACTTGTAAGTAATTGCTCCATAGATTTTATCTATAGGTATCTCAAGCCTGAATCATATCAGGAAAAGGATTTTTATTTGTCCAAATGGTACTTCGAACTTGGAACGAGCGTGCAGAAATTAACGAGATTTCTTTATCTTTTAAGTTGTTCTGCCGGATTCGTCGCTCAAGATCTTTGGTCCGTACCCGATGAAAATAAGTGGAGCACTTTTTATTTGCTTGAGTATGATGCTGAGCTAGTTCATAGCTTATTACAAAGCGCTCTGGTGAGATACCCACGGGCGGAATGCAGTCAGTTTGACAATGATCATCGAGTGAGACTCTTTCTTCGGTCCGAACCAAGGAATCCGGTCGATATGATGCAAGATTTTTCTTATTCTATTAAAGCCGACGAATCGGAGTTTGATATTCCACTGCTAGGGGGGTGGGGGTATCGGGAGGATGAACAGGTAGAGAGGGATAAGGAGGATTTAGTCAATCAAATACTTTTCGCTCCTAGACTATGGCATCCTGGTGGCAATCTATTAGAAAGGCCCGAGAAATTTCGATTTACCTATAGGGACAGGTCATTTCGGTTCAGTAGCATTTATCATATAGAGGAGAAGTTAGAGGATGAGTTCTTGGGACCCGAGCCCGAGCCCTACCAGGTACCAGATAGATCTTCCAAAGGACAAGCGTTTTTTCAACAAACCCAATTCATTTGGGACCCTGGAGATCCATTCTTTTTGATATTCAAAAAGGCAGAGCCCTTTATCTCTGTGTTTTCAACCCGAGAATTATTTGGAGATGAAGAGATGCCAAGGGAACTTCTTATTTCCCATATTTGGTCCCAATTAGAGTATCCTCCTAGAAGTCTGGCTGAG